ATCGTCGAATACAACCAAGTATCATTAAGAATTTCATCTTTGGACCAAAAACAAGCCAAAGGCGGAATACCACAAAGAGAGAGTGTACCTAATAAAAAAGCATTTTTAGTAATTGGTACATGTTTTCTTAAACCTCCCATAAGAACCATATTCTGACTTTTATAGGGAGAATAGCCAACAATCCTTTCCATTGAATGAATAACGGATCCGGATCCTAAAAATAACAATGCTTTGGAATAGGCATGAGTAATCAAATGAAATAAAGCACTTCGATAAGACCCCATACCGAGAGCTAACATCATATAACCCAATTGAGACATTGTGGAATAGGCTAAACCTCTCTTAATGTCTTTTTGAGCAAGAGCTAAAGTAGCTCCTAATAAGACTGTTATTATTGCTATCAACGAGATTAAATTCATTATGGAAGGTATAACTATGAAAAGAGGAAGAAGCCGAGCTACAAGAAAAATTCCTGCCGCTACCATAGTAGCAGCGTGTATAAGAGCGGAAATCGGAGTAGGCCCTTCCATAGCATCGGGCAACCATACATGAAGCGGAAATTGTGCAGATTTAGCAACGGCACCAGCAAATAACAGAACAGCACACAAAGTAACAAATAAAAGATTGACCTCGTTATTAGAAATTAAGTTATTGAATATTTCGAATAAATCCTGAAATTCGAAGCTACCCGTTATCCAATAAAAACCTAAAATTCCTAATAATAAACCAAAATCCCCTACACGATTTGTTAAAAAAGCCTTTTGGCAAGCATTTGCTGCAAGAGGTCGTGTGAACCAAAATCCTATTAATAAATAGGAACACATTCCAACCAATTCCCAAAAAATATAAATTTGTATCAAATTCGAACTAGTAACTAATCCTAACATGGAAGTACTGAAAAAACTCATATAAGCAAAAAATCTCAAATATGCTTGATCATGAGCCATATAATTATCACTATAAATAAGAACCATAATTCCAACGGTAGTGATTAATATTGACATAATAGAAGTAAGTGAATCTATCAAATAGCCGAATTCTAAAGAAAAATCGTTATTAATGATCCAAGACCATACATATTGATAGATAGAATTGCTATTTATTTGCTGAATAGACAGATTCATTGAAAAAATCATGACTATACTTAACAATAAAACACTCTGAAAAGACCACATGCGACGCAAATTTTTTGTTGCCGTCGGAAAAAGAAGAAGCCCCATCCCTATTAATATAGGAACGGGAAGTGGGATGAAAGGTATGAGCCACCCGTATTGATATGTCTGTTGCATAAAAAGCTTTTTGAATTCTGAATTTCCTAATTTATTGTTTCCGATTGACCGGATCTTACCTCTTTGAGAGGAGTCAATAAAAGTCAAGATATGGACTAAGTTAAACTAATTAAAAATCGAAATTTAGAAGCTTTTCTTCTTACTTCACTTATTCTTTACTTATTAACTTTAACTTAATTATTAACTTAACAACTTTTTTTTATTTTATTTTACTTATTATTTTATTTTTTTATTTATTTATTTTTATAAATCCCTCAAATATTCAATTCAAATCAAGAAGTTACATTTGGTCAAATGATATAAAACAGAGTAATTCCTAATTTTTTTTTTCAAATTTGAAAATTAAACCTACCCCCTTTAACCGGTTAATAAAAAAGGAAATGAAAATGGAAGGTTGGATTCTTTTTTTTTTTATTAAATTAAGATTTAATTTGATTTCTATGGCTATGGTGCAGCAGATTCTATAGATATAGACTTTAATGAGAAAGAATATCAAATAAAGATACTAATCAATCTAATGAATAAAAACTATTTTACGACTATTCTTATTCTATGGAATAAAAAAAAGTTTGAAAAAAAAATCACATATCTTCGTCTTTCTCTATTTCTCTACTTCTAGTATTTAGAGTACCCGAAATATTATTTTATTGACGCGATTTTCATATATCTTTCCCCCCTTAGCTTTCTTTTTTCTGAAAAGAATATTAATTCAAGAATAAAGAATAAATAGAATAAAATAAAAAGTTAAGTTAAAAAGTAAAGAAGGATTTGGTTTGAACAATAGATGTCTTTCACATCCAACTAGAACAATAAGTAATCCTTTTTATCTTAAATGGCCGTTCCAAAAAAACGTATTTCTACATCAAAAAAGCGTATTCGGAAAAATATTTGGAAAAGGAAGGGATATTGGACAGCGTTAAAAGCTTTTTCATTAGGGAAATCTCTTTCTACAGGAAATTCAAAAAGTTTTTTTGTGCAACAAACAAAAAACAAATAAGTAACCAAAAATTTCAATAATCTGAATCGACTCGAAAAATGAAATTGACCCATTTCATATTTGCTAAATAATTTTGAATTTACACTATCTATTGAGTTAAGCTAATCAATATGAAATGGCACCCAGTTCCCTCTTTTCCATTTTCAAAAATAACAATTTAGCTTTTTACTGAATTATAAAAATAGAATATTTTCTTTGTTGACAAACGCATAAA